TCGGTTTAATCGGTATTTTCTTTTATGGTTCATATTCCGGATTAGGTTCATCCCTGTAATAATCGTATGAACTGAGTTGTAGACATGAAAACATAAGAACTCAACGGGACCTACCCCCTCTTTCCTTGTCTGATTCGAGGGGGATCCCGTTGAGTTCTTAATAATCATAATATTTTTTTATGATGAGTTCTTAATAATCATAATATTTTTTTTCGTTGAAATTGAATAAGTTCTATTTTGTTCAATAAATTTACCTATATTTATTTTTTTTGTTTGTCCACTACCACTATTTACGTAATAAATCAAAAAAGGTTTATGATAAACCTATAAAAAAAAAATAGAAACTACAAATATAAATTTTTTACGAATAGGGTCGAGAATCATTATTAATTCGACACAAGAAAGGGGTTTTGTTTTCCACAGCCCTTTCTTGTGTCAAGGACTAGGAGACAAATAACCCACCCCCTAAAACCCTTTGTTCCTCTCATTTATACTTTTGTTTATATTCTCTGCTTATTTATCTTTTCTTTTTATTATATTCAAATATAAAATATTGATTCATTCTATATCATACCGTTTCAATTTTGATTGAAAAAACAAAGAAATGAAATAAAAAAGAAGAGTTAAGTAAAATCAAACAGTCTTCTTCACAATATATATACTATGACCGGTAATTTGGTATTAAGTAATTCCCGAAATACGGTAGAATAAAGAATATAAACAAGCAAAATTTTTTTGATCATACATAATTACATAACATAATTGCCAACAAAAACTGGGTTCTTTTTAGAGCTTGATGTTGATAAATCCGCAGATCTAGAAATTCATTTCGGACAATTGAACCTTCTCAAACTGTTTCTTTTTAAGAACCAAAAATATTTGCGCCAAAATAACAGATGCCAAGAAGAGCAAAAGACCTTGTACACGTAATGGATCTTGAAGTACTATTTCCGCATCTCCCTGACCAAACCCACCCACATTAGGGTTACTCGTTAATGGTTGATCAAGTTTGATGGATTCGCCCTCGGAAACAAGAAGTTCCGGTCCTGGAGGGATAATATCAACCACTTGACGTCCATCCGATGCATCCGCTATGGTTATTTCGTACCCTCCCTTTTCTTTTCGTACTATTTTGCTTACTATACCAGCTGCTGTAGCATTATAAACATTGTTGTTACTCTTGCTACCATCGGGATAAATCTGACCCCTTCCCCTGTTCCCGCCTACATATATAGGATATTTTAAGAAGTGAACGTCTTTCTTAGTAGTAGGGTCCGGGGAAAGAATAGGAAAGGCGATTTCACTATATTTCTGACCAGGAACAGGACCTATCACAAGAATATTTTTTTTAGTGGGGCGATAGCTCTGAAAAGACAGATTTCCTATCTTTTCTTTAATCTCGGGCGAAATACGATCGGGAGGGGCCAATTCAAACCCCTCAGGTAAAATAAGAACAGCCCCTACATTCAAAGACCCCTTTTTACCATTAGCAAGAACTTGTTTCAGTTGCAGATCATAAGGAATTCGAACAACTGCTTCAAATACAGTATCCGGAAGTACCGCTTGCGGAACCTCGATATCCACGGGTTTATTAGCTAAATGGCAATTGGCACATACAATACGGCCAGTAGCTTCTCGTGGATTTTCATAACCCTGCTGTGCAAAAATGGGATATGCGTTTGAAAGGGGTGCCTGGGTTATTATATATATAATGAGCGATACGGAAATGGATCGAGTAATCTCTTTCTTTATCCAAGAAAAGGTATTTTTTGTTTGCATGGTCCAATGATTGATCCCGAAAATTTCTACAATAAAATTAGGTAGGTCACTAGTATAGTTCCCTATCTATAATTTTGCTATTTACTTAAATAATTTAACTGGAATATTGGAGTAATCCCTTGGATGGGTAGAAAGAATAAGTAAAATTTAAAATGTTTTGCTTATGTACAAAGTAACAAATATTATAATTAGATCGTTCGATCATTTTTCAGTCATTCATTGAATGATAAATCACTACAAGTGAAGGTGATACACGATTTAAATAACGAAAGATCCAATATTTAAAAATTGTATCTAAAATGACTGGAAAAGTAGAAACAAGACCGGATATAATTTGATCATTATGAGCAAATCCAAAATCTTTGTAGACAGAGCCAATCATTAATTCCCAACCGTGGGGCGAATGGAATCCTATACATAAATCAGTTAATAAAAGAATAGAAAAGGCTTTTATTGTGTCGCTTAAGTTATATAGGAATTCTTGAACCCAAGAGTTAAGAATAACAAGTTCTTCATTACCTAGAATAGAATAACCACTTAGAATAACGAAACAGATTATATTTGTCGAGAAGTGTAAAATTGTATGGATGTTATCCTCGTTGTGCATCTTGATCAATTGGATCGTTTCTTTGTAGATTTCGATGCGAGGCTTTTGTAAATGTGTTTCCGGATATTCCTTTATCATTTCGTCCAAACGTAGGAGCTCCTCTAAGTCTATGACTTTTTTTAGAATACTCTTTTCTTGAATATCATTCAAAAAAATTTCGGATTGCCTAGTATTCCACCAATTAGTAACCCAAGATTCAAGACTTTTTTTAAATGAGAGAGAGATCCACCAAGGCAAAAATACTATAGATGCAAGGTATAGAAGGGAAATTAATACTTTCTTTTTTGCCATTTTTTCATCTGTGAATTTTTTATTTTTAATGAACGCACTTCATTAGTCGACTCTATACGATACTAATATTTCTATCAATCATAAGTTCTATTACAAGTCATCGAGCCCGCGAATCTATTTCCGGTTTTTTGTTTGTGATTCAGTACAGCGGTTAGTCCTTGAATTTAGAAAGAATACAGAAATAGAATAATGAAAGAGCCCATTTCAAATTAAATTAAGAGTAGTCGGATTTCGAGACGAAAGAACGGGAGTTCTATCAAAATATTTTATATAAAAAAAAAAAAAAAATTTTTTATTTAAAAAAAAAAAAAAAAAAAAAATTGTGGACACAAACAATTTAGTTTTATAATTGTTTCGTATACGTTTGCTTTGGCTCGAATAAGAGTTCTGAAGAAACTTCAGTTAAGTTGTGTTATAGAAAAAAAGAGGTCGTTTTTTCTCTTGCAAAGTATTCATTCTTCAGTTCCTTTTTTTCAAAAAACTTCAATTGGTACACGCAAGAAATAGGCCAATTCAGCAGCTTTTTGTTCAATTTCTCGTGGAGTCAAATTCTCATCAGTACGAGTCAAGGGAATGGCCCCCTGGCCTTTGATTTCCATATAAAGGACACGGCGAGCATAAATACCCTCTTTAATTTCTATTCTGATGGACTGAATGTCTTTCATAAGGAATCGGAGGAATATCCGACGGTTTTTTCCAGGAAATCCCCAACGAAAAATACACACTATGCCCTCTTTTATATCAAATCGATCATAACCACTACCTACATTCCAAGAAATTGTGCACCACAAATAGGAGCTAATAAAAAGACCTGCGATGCCATAGAAAGACATCACGATCCCTTGTGGAAAAAAAATTATTTGCTGAGAAGGAAATAAAGATATAAAATTCCTACCAAAATAACTGGACGTTCCAACCAATAAAAACCCTAATGAACCTAAAAAAAGAATAAAGGCCCAACAGAAATTACTAGTTTTTCGAGACCCCGCTATAAGTTCTATCCATATACGTTCTGATCGCCAACTCATACTATAACTAGACCTAGTTGCATTTTATTGGAATTGGGAGAATAGCAAAAATAAATTTTATTTTACTTTTTTTGTTTCCGAAGTAACTCTCATCAACCAGCACTATTATGATGTGAACTTCAAGGAGTAATTCAGTGAATTTCTTAGATACAAACTAAAATAATAACACTCCTTTCTATATGTCATATGATTTTCATATGATTTCCTAATACATATAGATACACTGACTTTACATTCCAGAAATTCTCCCCAACCCCCATCTATTTGAAAATAGTTCTAATTCATTTACCCATATATCATGTATCATGTTTACACATATATAAGAGCTTATGCCCGAAGGAAGCCACATGTTCTACCATATTCTACTAAAAAAATAAAAAAATATCCGTGTTATGATCCAAGTAAGTCTTGAAAAAAAAAAAAAAAGATTTGTCCTTATTGTATTTAAAAAATCTTGTTTTTTTGAACATAAAGAGATAAAGAAGCCATTGCAATTGCCGGAAATACTAAGCCTACTAAAGGCACAAAAATGGAGGGGACGCTGTTGAGAGTTATCATAGAATGGGTACCTCGATTTAATATTTGTACTTGTTATTTATTGTTATATTTATTGTGTTAAATTAATATTTTAACCCTATCCTTATATTGTTATAAAGATATCTTATAATTCATATATAATTGTTATATTATACTAAGTATACCCAAGTGAGTATATATATAGGGAATATATAAGTATATTTATTTAATAAATATATATTAATTAATAAAATACAATAAATATGTAAGTAAATAAATGGACCTATCAATCTTCCTACATATTTCTACATGAAATATATGTATAATAATCCGCCCTTTTTTTATTCTTAGTTATTATCTTGTTCTTGTCTTATAAATTTAATAAAATAAAAAATTTAATAAAGAAGGAATTTATTACAAATTCCCCAAGAATTCGTTAGAATAATAATATGATCCACCAAAAAAGATTCTTGGTGGGGGATTCTTGGGGGGAGATATAGAAAGATGCAAGACCTTGTAAACCAATTTCACGGAAGAAAGAGAAAGAATTTAATCTTTTTTTGTTTAATAGAGATCTCCTGGTTAGTATTAGTAACCAGGAATACCGATAAAAAAAAAAATTATCCGGATGACTCTTTCTACAATTTAATCTTATGTTATCAAAGAACAAAAAAATTCTTCGGATTTTTACTTTGATTCCTATAAATTAAATAACTACTTTATCACCACACATAAAAAAATTATTAAGTTTTAATAAATTAAGACTCATTAAGACTCTA